TAATTTTTGGTGTATGGCACATTAAATTTTGATTTTAAAGGAAATGATTCAATTCATTAAGATTAATAAAAGTATGTTTATACATGATTTATCCTATCAAGATAATCCTTTTTCAGGCATTTTATCTTAGGAGGGACATTCTAACTAATTTTTGAAAATATTATCTCATCTATAGTAAAATTGGGAGCAGCCAAACACAAATCACATTTAATGTTGACTATCATATGTTTTGCTTGTGAAAGCAAGCTCTTTGTTGAATTACATTTATGCTACGCCGTCTAATAAGAGAGAGTTAGAGAATTAAAGAAGCCATCTAAAAAATCTGAAAAGCCGCTTCATGTTTACTTCACGTAAACATCAAGATCTGTCATATATTCATATATATAGATTGAATTTAGCAACGGGAATGAAATATTTATTATTACTCTTATCCTCCAATTATAATTTAAAAAAATTGGAGGATAAGAGTATTTATATAGTATATAATATGTTGTAGAAAACTCTTTATGTTATAAAATTAATATGTTTTTTCAGAAGATAGATTTATAAATTTATAAAATAAAATAGGTTTTTTATTTACTATTCTGGCTAAGCTTGTGCCAGCCGCCGCGGTTATACAAGTGGAATTTAATATTTTGTTTTATTTAAAAATTTATGGATTTTTGATTTTAGGTTATTTAGGTGAAATTGATAATTTTAATGAGTTTAAAGGATTTGTGAAATTTATGATTTAAAATAGGATTAGATACCCTAGTATTATAAAATGTAGGATTGGTAGTAATTTGAGAAGAATAAAATTTAAAGATTGTGGCGGTGTTTTAAGCCTTTTAGAGGAATTTATTCTTTTATTGATATGACACAAATATCTTACTTAGTTTTGTTAGGTCAGTTTGTATATCGCTATCATTTTATGAAATTGTTAGATTTTTGTAAAGATAGAATATTATTTTTAATGTTAGGTCAAGATGCAGCATAAAATTAAGGTTGAAATAAATTACATGAATTTATATTGATTTGTTAGGAAGAAAATTTAGGATTTAATAGTAAGTTTGAATTATAATGTTAAGCTGAATTAGGCTCTGAAACATGTACATATCGCCCGTCGCTCTCATTATTGAGATAAGTCGTAACAAAGTAAAAGTACCGGAAGGTGTTTTTTAGGATGAAATCAATGAGTTTGATATTTTATTTACGATAAAATTTAGCTTAATGCCATTCTATTAAGAAGGTTATTGCTTCATAGGATTTAATTGATATATTGATTTTGTATCTTGAGGGATTATGATTAATGCTATAGTTGATTGTATTGTGAGAGATTTTTGAAAAATTGAAAATTGATTTTTTTATAAGTAATATTTTGTACCTTTTGTATTAGGGGTTAATTATAATAAGTAAATATTTATATTTCCCGAAAGATTTTGAGCTACATTTTTGGTTTTGTATTGTTGTATAAATATGATAGAGGAATTGTAGAAATGAAATTTTATTCGAAAAATTTGATATCTGGTTATTAGTGTTTAAAATTATATATTTTAGGATGATTTTTTAGGTAATTTAAAAGAGTCATTTATTTATTTTTTAGGGATAAGCTTAAAAAATTTATATAAATAATTATATGTTATATTGAAGGTTTAGAAATTACTGATTTATTTGTAATAAAATAATAATTTGGATGATTAATTTTATTAAGGTTTTGCTATTTAATTTTTAATAGAGGATTAAATATTAATATAAGTATAAGTTTTGAATTGAGTTAATTTTTGATTATAAATTTATTTTAATAGATTGTATGTAAAGGAATTAGGCAATTAAAATTTTTGAATGTTTATCAAAAACATTGTATTTTGATTTGATGAAATATAAAGCCTGCTCAATGAAGATTTAAATTGCTGTGGTATTTTGACTATACGAAGGTACTGAAATAAGTCTTTAATTGGGTGCTAAGGGAATGGTTTAACAAGGATTATCTTTCTTTATATATATAATAGAATTTAATTTAAAAATGAAAAAGTTTTTATTAGTTTTTGGGACAAGAAGACCCTATGAATTTTTTTTTGAAAATTTATATAATTTTTAATTTAATTAAATTATTGTAATTTTTGAAGTTGATTGGGGCGATTTTTAAAGAATATTTATCTTTAAAGATTTATTTAAATTGATCCAAAATTTTTGATTTTTTGATTAAAATACTCTAGGGATAACAGCGTTATTATTTTGGATAGTTCATATAGATAAAATAGATTGCGACCTCGATGTTGGATTAAGATACTTTTATAATGAAGTAGTTATATTAAGAAGTTTGCTCAACTTTTAAAATCTTACATGATCTGAGTTCAGACCGGCGTGAGCCAGGTCGGTTTCTATCTAAATATTTAGGTATATTTCTTTAGTACGAAAGGAATAGGAAATTTAAATTTTTTATTTAAAGAAAAGACTGAAAGTTTATCTTGACAGATTAAATGTGTCAAATTTAGAATTTGAATATGATAAGTGATATCAGATAAAATTTAATTAAAGTGGCAGATTAGTGCTAGGAATTTAAGCTTCCTGTATGAAGAATTCCTTTAATATTGGTTATTTTTAGTTATGTGATGTTATTAGTTATGGTATTAATAAGTGTTGCTTTCTTCACTTTGATAGAACGAAAGATTTTAGGGTACATTCATATTCGTAAAGGGCCTAATAAGGTTGGGTTTGTTGGTTTATTACAACCGTTTTCTGATGTTATTAAATTGTTTTTTAAGGAGATAAATCTTATAATGTTTATAAATTTGGTTTTTTATCATTTTATCCCTGGTTTTTCATTAATTTTAATGTTGATGTTTTGATTGTTATTTAGTTGAGAGAGAGGGCAAGTTGAGATAGAATATGGGATAGTATACTTTTTATGCGTGTCAAGCTTAGGAGTTTATGTAATTTTAGGGGGTGGATGATTTTCTAATTCTAAGTATGGATTGTTAGGGTCATTTCGTGGATTAGCTCAAGTTATTTCGTATGAGGTGAGATTAGCTATAATTATGATGAGAGTTGTTTTTTTGAGATCAAGTTATGAATTATCAAAAATTGGTGAGTTTCAGGATAGAATGTGAATGTTATGAGGAATGATTGGATTGTTTTTTATTTGGATGGTTTCATGTTTAGCTGAGACTAATCGAAGACCATTTGATTTGTCAGAAGGTGAATCAGAGTTAGTTTCTGGATTTAATATTGAGTATGGGTCATATGGATTTGCTATTTTATTTATATCTGAGTATGGGAATATTATTTTTATAAGAGTTATCAGAAGAATTTTATTTTTTGGTGGAGTTGGAATTATAGGAATTTTTATGTTGATTAATATGTATATTTTTTTAGTTGTTCGGGGTACTTTAGTTCGTTATCGTTATGATGTTTTAATAATAATAGCTTGAAAAATAGTTTTACCGGTTAGAATTAATTTATTTTATTTTATTTTTTTTATTAAAATAATCTTTAATTGTAGCAGATTTAGAAAGACATTTAGAAGTTATTCTTTTTTGTATTTTCAAAATACATACTTTATATAGTTAAAATGTCTTTTAAATCAATGGAATTAATAGGAAAAATGAGAAGTATATAAATGTTAAGGTTTGTCCAATTAAGATAAAAGGAGGTTCGACTGGACAGGCTCCAATGAAGGTTAAGAGGATGAAAATGTTAACGAATAATCAAAATAGTAATTTTTTTAGTGGGTTATTGAAGGAGGATTTAAATTTTGGTTTTACGGTTAATGGGAGTGATATAATAATTATAATAGATATGATTAAAGCAATTACTCCCCCTAATTTGTTAGGGATTGAGCGTAAAATTGCGTATGCGAATAGGAAGTATCATTCAGGCTGGATATGAGGCGGAGTGATTAAAGGGTTTGCTATTAAAAAGTTTTCTGGATCTATTAGTAAGTATGGATTGATTAAAATTAATAAAGATGAAATTGAGATTAATGAAATAACTCCAATTAGATCTTTTAAAGAGAAATATGGGTGAAATGGAATTTTATCGATATTATTGGTCAATCCGAGAGGGTTTGAAGAACCTGTTTCGTGTAGAGAAGAAATATGAATTATAATTAAAAATGATAAGATAAATGGAAAAAGGAAATGTAAAGTGAAGAATCGTGTTAAGGTAGGATTGTCTACAGAAAATCCTCCTCAAATTCAATAGGTAATTTTAGTTCCGATGTAGGGAATTGCTGATAAGAGGTTTGTAATTACTGTTGCTCCTCAAAATGATATTTGGCCTCATGGTAAAACATATCCTAGAAAGGCTGTTGCTATTAGTAAGAAAATAATAAATGTTCCTGATAACCAGGTTGCTTGTAATAAAAAAGATGAATAATAGATTCCTCGAGCGATATGGATGTAAAGACATACAAAAAATAAGGATGCTGTGTTAGCGTGAATTGCTCGAATTAATCAGCCGAAATTTACATCTCGTGAAATGTGGGAAATTCTTGAGAATGCTAAGTTAATGTCTGCTGAGAAGTGAAATGCCAGGAAAATTCCAGATAGAATTTGAGTTATAAGACAGAATGATAGAAGAGACCCAAAATTTCATATGTATGAAATGTTGGATGGGGCTGGTAAGTCAATTAATGTTGAGTTGATGATACTTAGAATGTTGTTATTTTTTCGGGTGATCATTAGTTTGATTTTAACGGAGTTATGTTGGATTTAATTAAGTTTATGATTGTAATTAAAGTTAGGATTATATATGCTAGTGTGAAAATTATAATTAATAGAGATTTTGGGGTGAATAAGAATAAAATTTGATTTGGATGTGCTGGGATTATAATGTTTGTGTATTTAAAAAAGAATGATATTGGAATTAAAATTAAAATTTTTTTATTGAAGATGAATTTTTTGTTTGGTGTTAGTGATGTAATATATAAAAAAATTACTAGTAGTCCTCCAAGAATTAATAAAGTAATAATTAAGATAAATCATGAATATTTTATGTATATATATATATCTGTCTCAAGAGACAGTATATATTCAATATAAGTATAGTTAAGATTATGAATATAATTATTGAAATTGGATGGGAGGATGATATAAAACATAGAATTGATAAGATAATTAATTTAATATCAGAAAATAGTATAATTTATTATTTAAATTTTGGGGATTTATGATGAGAGATCTTTTCTGATACTATAAGAAATTCAATTTAGGATTACAAAACCTATGTTTTAATTAAACTATTATAGTGTAACTAATGATTATAGTTGGAGGTGTAATTTTTATTGCAAGATTGGTAAGAATTATGTTGGATCGAAAACATATTTTAATTATATTGCTTTGTTTGGAATTTATATATTTAGGTGTTTTGTATGTTATGTTCGTTATAATGGGGGAAGTTAATTTTGAGTTAGGAATGATTGTAATAATATTTTTTATTGTTTGTGAGGCAGGATTAGGATTATCTATTTTAGTTGGGAGAGTTTACTTTTATGGAAATGATAAAGTTGGGGCTATAATTTTAGTTAAATGTTAAGAATCTTGTTAGGAATTTTAGGAATATTTGTATTTAGTTTATGACTTTCTTTTATGGAGATTGTTGTATTGGTGTTTATTTTTTCTATTTTGGGATTTTTTATGATGGAGTGGGGAATGAATATTGGGATTGGGGAATTTTTAGGTGTGGATTTAATAAGATTTTTATTGGTTGAGTTGAGATTATGAATTGGGATTTTAATAGTTATTGCTAGAATAAATTTAAATGTTTATTCTGAAAGAATATTTAAATTTTATTTGGCTATAATATTATTTTTATTAACATTTTGTTTTATAATTTTAAATTTGTTTGGGTTTTATTTATTGTTTGAAAGAATTTTAATTCCTATTATTATGTTAATTGTAGGATGAGGAGTCCAGCCTGAACGTCTCCAAGCTGGAATTTATATGTTATTTTATACATTGGTTGGGTCTCTACCTTTGTTGTTATTTTTATTAATTATTTATAGTGGAACAAGAATTTTCTTTATAAATTGATTGAATTTTAACATTTCTAGAATTTTGTTTTTTATAGGAGTAGTTGGATTTTTGGTTAAGATACCTATATATTTAGTTCATTTATGGCTTCCAAAAGCTCATGTTGAGGCTCCTATTGCTGGTTCTATGGTTTTAGCAGGTGTTTTGTTAAAATTGGGAGTGTATGGGATATACCGAGTTAAAGTGGTATTGGATGCTAAGATAATTGAAATGGGGAGTTTATTTATCAGAATTGTATTAATTGGTGGGGTAATTATTGGGATAATTTGTTTATGTCAAGTTGATGTAAAGTCATTAATTGCTTACTCTTCAGTGGCTCATATAGGTTTAGCTTTAGGGGGTATTTTTAGAATAAGAGTTTGAGGTTTTATAGGGAATATTTTAATTATACTAGGGCATGGATTATGCTCTTCTGGGTTATTTTGTTTAGCTAATATTTTTTATGAACGGTTTTATACACGGAGAATATTACTTTTAAAAGGGGTTGGAATTATTTTTCCTTTTATATCTTTTTGGTGATTTTTATTTGTGAGAATTAATATATCTGCTCCCCCTTCAATGAATTTAGGAGGAGAGATTATATTAATTGGAAGATTAATTAAGTGGGATTTTTTGGTTATAATTCCTTTAATAGTTTTAATATTTCTTAGAGCAGGGTATTCTCTGTATATGTATAGATATTTAAATCATGGTAGGGGATGGGTAGTGTATAGAGTTAATAGAATTTCTCTTCGTGAGATTGTTTTGATATTTTTGCATTTTTGTCCATTGGTGATATGAATTATTAAAATGGAGTTTTTTTGTCTATATTATCTAATTAGTTTAGTTAAAATGTTAAATTGTGGATTTAAAGAGGATTTTTCATTAGATAATTTTTTTAAAATGGGGGATTTTAATATTAATTTTGAGATTAGCATTTTTTTTATTTTCAATTTTTGAGTTGATAAGTATAAAAGTAATTTTGTTGGAATATTATATTATAAGTTATGGAAATTTTGAAATTAAAATGTTTTTTTTATTTGATTGAATAAGAATAATTTTTTCAAGAGTAGTATTGGTAATTTCTGGGAGAGTTATTATTTATAGAGCGGATTATATAATTGATGAAAAGTTTAAAACTTATTTTTTGTATGGAGTTTTATTATTTGTTGGATCAATAATTTTAATAATTTTGAGTCCAAATTTAATTATAATTTTATTAGGATGGGATGGATTAGGGTTGGTGTCTTATTGTTTAGTTGTATTTTACCAAAATTATAAATCTGATGTTGCTGGGATAATCACTATTATAAGAAATCGTGTTGGGGATATTATGATTTTGTTATCAATTGTTATGTTGCTAAATTTTGGGGTTTTAGATTTTATATTATTTTCAAGAATATTTTGAATTTGTGGGTACATGTTAGTAATTGCTGGGATAACAAAAAGTGCTCAAATTCCGTTTTCTGCATGACTTCCGGCAGCAATGGCTGCGCCTACTCCGGTTTCCTCGTTGGTTCATTCTTCTACTTTAGTGACGGCTGGAGTTTATATTTTAATTCGTTTGAAGTTTATAATGATAATTACCAATTATTCAAATTTTTTGATATATTTTTCTGTTTTAACTATAATGATAGCTGGGTTTAATGCAGTATTAGAGACTGATTTGAAAAAGATTATTGCTCTATCAACTTTAAGTCAATTAGGGTTAATAATGGTAATTTTATCTATTGGAAAGGCTGATTTATCATTTTTTCATTTATTGACGCACGCGTTATTTAAGGCAATGTTATTTTTATGTGCTGGTTTTATGATTCATACAAGTTTGGGGAGTCAGGATATTCGATTTATGGGGGGATTTTATTGAATGAATCCTTTAATTGGTGTGGCATTTAGTTTGGCTAATATATCTTTGTTTGGAATCCCTTTTTTAAGTGGGTTTTATTCTAAAGATTTAATTTTAGAGTTTATTTACATAAGAAGGGCTGGGGCAGTGTTATTGATTGGCATTGTTGTTTCTACTATTACTACTTCTATTTATTCTTTTCGTGTTATGTTTTATTCATTATGGAAGGGTGGAGTCAAAATATTGAATTTTAATTATCATTGATCAATTTACATGGAAGTTCCTATTTTATTGATAGGTGTGTTTGTGTTATTTTGTGGGTCAATATTAAGATGGATTTTGATTTTGGATTGTGAAGTAATTAACTTAAATTTTAGTGATAGGATTTTAAATTTATGGATTGTATTTATTGGATTTTGAATTTTTTATGTGTTTTTTGTTTGAGATGATTTGGGATGTTTTAAATCCATTAAGATGTTTGTGGGGAATATATGATTTATATCTACATTTACTGGTCCAATTTTTTCTATGAATTTAAACAAAGGAATTTATTATTATAATTGTGATAATGGGTGAGTAGAAGAGTTAGGACCTCAAGGGCTATATAAATTTAATTTTGAGTTTAGAAAATTTATTCAATGGGTTCAATTAAGTTCTTTTAGGAATATTATTTGTTTTCTTCTATTTTTTGTAATTTTCATTTTTTATTCTTATAGTTTAAATAAAATATGATGTTGAAAATATCAAGATATTGAAGTTTAAGAGTATTTTTAGCATGTTGCTTTTTAACAATGAAAATGTTAAGTGTTTTATACACTATAAAAATAAAGACCAAATGTTACATTATTATAGAGTTAGCAGCTCTATTAGTGGTCTTAATAGGATATAACAATTTATTCATTAACAATGAATGGCCTCTATTTTGGCTTCTATTAATAAAAATGGGGACTCCTAAAGTCAGGTCGAAACTGATTGCAAATTTTGCTTCATTTTTAGAATAGGTGTTGACAATTTCTAATTGCAGGTTAGATTTTATTTAATTTAAATACTATTCTTTATAGCCATTGAATTATTCCATTTTTTCACTCGTAAAAGAGTCTAAGTATGATAATTAGGATAATGAGTGTTATGAAAATGATTAAATTTATATTATTAAAATTATTTAATATTGGGAATGGAAGAAGGATAATAATTTCGATATCAAAAATTAAGAAAATGATTGCAATTATAAAGAATCGAATAGAAAATGGTTGTCGTGCTAATGAAAAAGGATCAAAACCACATTCAAAAGGGGAATTTTTCTCTTTTTTGAATAGGGATTTTTTTATTGTTAGATTTCCTATTGTGATTAAAATAATTGTAATTAATATAGATGTAATAAAAAGTGCTATTATTTTATTTTTAAAAATCTTTCTAATTGGAAATTAGATGTACTAATATACTAATAAAATTAATAAACTCATCAGTATACAAAGGTATATAGGAATAATCACACTACATCAACAAAATGTCAATATCAAGCTGCTGCTTCAAACCCAAAGTGATGAGAGTTTGAAAAATGTATTAAAATTAATCGAATTAATGAGATTAATAAAAAGGTTGATCCGATAATTACGTGTAATCCATGGAAACCTGTTGCTATAAAGAATGTTGATCCGTAGATTGAGTCTGAAATTCTAAATGGTGCTTGGTAGTATTCTCATGCTTGGAGAGCTGTGAATAATATTCCTAGTAAAATTGTTGATGAGAGTGAATTTTTTGCTTCATTTAGATTAGATATTAAAATTCTGTGATGGGATCAGGTGATTGAGATTCCTGATGATAGTAAGATTGTTGTATTAAGTAGAGGAATTGAGAATGGGTTGAAAGGTAAAATTGCTATTGGTGGTCATTGGATACCAATTTCAATGTTTGGTGATAATCTTCTATGGAAAAAAGCTCAGAAGAATGAAATAAAGAAAAAAATTTCTGAAATAATGAAGAGGGATATCCCTCATTTTATTCTTTTTAGGACGATTGATGTATGATTTCCTTGGAATGATGCTTCTCGGCAGATGTCTCGTCATCATTGAATTATTGTTATAAAAGTGATGATTGTTGCAATGAAGAGAATTTTTAAATTGTTAAAGTGTATTAAATCAATTATTCCTGTTATGAAAGTGAATGCAGCAATTGATCCTGTAATTGGTCACGGTCTTTTATCTACAATATGAAATGGTTGGAATTTCATTAGTTTAATTCATTTAAATATAATGATGTTAATGTTACGAATACATATCTTTGAATGATTGCTACAGCTGTCTCTAGTGTAAGTAAAATTAAAATTATTGGAATTACTAGAATAAATAAGTTTTGAGTTCTTTCTAAAATGTTACTTAGAAGGCATAAAAGTAAATGACCTGAAATTATATTTGCAGATAGACGGACAGCTAATGTAATTGGACGGATTAAATTTCTTGTTGTTTCGATTAAGACTATAAATGAGGATAGAATTATTGGAGTGCCATTTGGTACCAGGTGTATAAATATATGGTTTGTTTGGTTAATTCATCCAAATAGTATTAAAGTTAATCATAAAGGGATTGCCAAGGATGTTGTTAAGTTAATATGTCTTGTTGAAGTGAAGATGTATGGGAATAATCCTATAAGGTTGTTTGATATAATAAATCAGAATAAAGATAAGAATATAAATATAAATTTTTTTTTATTTTTTGAAAAAAGGGAATTTAATTCAGTGATTAAGTAATTTGAGATAGTAAATCAAATTAGGTGAATACGAGAGGGGATTAATCAGTATGAATATGGAATTATTAGAATGATAATTAATGTTGATAGTCAATTTATAGATAGTATGTTTGATGATGAGGGGTCAAAAATTGCAAATAAATTTATTATCATCTTCAATTTTTTTTTATAGTTTTTTTAATAATAATTGATTTCTGAATATTAGGGATAAAATTAAAGTATATTATTGATGTTGTTAAGATTAAAATTAATGAGAAAAAAATAATTAGCAGGTTTCAATTTATTGGGAATAGTTGAGGAATTAAAAAACACTTCAGTAATTTAAGAATGACAATCTTATGTTATTTTTTAACTAGTTTTTCATTGAAAGTAAAAATACTATAGTATGGTTTAAGAGACCAATGCTTAAATTTCAGCCATTCAATGAAAATAAGTTAATTCAGTTGAAAAAATTTTTAATTGATGTGATTTCTATTGAGATTGGTATAAATCTGTGGTTAGCTCCACAGATTTCAGAACATTGTCCAAAAAAAATTCCTGGTCGGAGGGGGGTTGATACTGTTTGGTTAAGTCGTCCTGGGACTGCATCTACTTTTATTCCTAATGATGGAATTGTTCATGAATGAATTACATCTATTGATGATACAAGGAATCGTATGTTTGTATTGTAAGGGATAATTAATCGGTTGTCAACATCTAATAATCGGAATGAATTTTTGTTTATTGATTCATTAGGAATTATGAACGAATCAAAATCAATATTGAAATCTGAGTATTCATAAGATCAATATCATTGATGACCAATTACTTTTAATGTTATTCTTGGGAAAAATGATTCTTCTATTAAGTATAGTAATCGTAGTGATGGAAGGGCGATATAAATTAGGATGATTGTTGGAATAATTGTTCATAAGATTTCAATTTCCTGACCTTCTATGAGAAATCGATTTTTAAATTTATTTGAAACAATGTTTGTAATTATATACAATGTAATAATAGTAATTAGGATAATAATTGTTATTGAGTGATCATGGAAAAAAATTAGTTGTTCTATAATTGGGGAGTTTCTATTAGGAAATGAAATGTTAGATCAAGTTATCATAAGTTACTTAATTAGAATATTAATTTGATTAAAGGTGTGTTCTGATGGAGGAAAGTTTAATTGTCATTCAATTAGTGAGTTAGGGAATTGGGAGTAAATTAATTGTCGCTTTAAGGAAATTGATTCTCATATAATGTAAATAAATATTAATACACTAATAAATGATAGGATACTACCTAGGGATGAAATTACGTTTCATTTTGTGAAAAAGTCTGGATAGTCTGAGTATCGTCGTGGTATACCAGCGAGTCCTAGAAAATGTTGAGGGAAAAATGTAATATTGACTCCGATGAATATTGAAAAAAAGTGGATTTTTAATAGAATTGAATTGAAGGTTCATCCGAAGAATATTGGAAATCAATGAGTGATACCGGCTAGGATAGCAAATACAGCTCCTATAGATAAGACATAATGGAAATGTGCTACTACGTAGTAGGTGTCATGAAGAGTAATGTCAATAGATGAATTTGCTAAGATAATTCCTGTTAATCCTCCAATTGTGAAAAGGAATACAAATCCTAATGATCATAAAATAGGTGTGTCATATTGGATTCAAACTCCATGTAAAGTTGCTAATCAACTAAAAATTTTAATTCCTGTTGGAACAGCGATGATTATTGTTGCTGCTGTAAAATAGGCTCGTGTATCTACATCTATTCCTACAGTAAATATATGGTGAGCTCATACGATAAATCCTAGTAACCCAATAGCTGCTATTGCGTAAATTATCCCTAATGTTCCGAAAGGTTCTTTTTTTCCTGTTTGGAAACAAATGACATGTGAAATTATTCCAAATCCAGGAAGGATTAAAATGTAAACTTCAGGGTGACCAAAAAATCAGAATAGGTGTTGATATAAGATAGGGTCTCCCCCTCCTGCTGGGTCAAAGAATGAGGTGTTAAAATTTCGATCTGTTAATAGTATGGTGATTGCTCCTGCTAATACTGGTAGGGAGAGTAGAAGGAGAATGGTTGTAATAATAACTGATCAGAGGAAGAGTGGGATTTGTTCAATTTTTATTCCCTTTGGTCGTATATTTATAATTGTTGTGATGAAGTTGATTGACCCAAGGATTGATGAGATTCCGGCTAGATGGAGACTGAAGATTGCTAGGTCAACTGATATACCTGAATGAGAGATGTTAGAGGCTAAAGGAGGATAAACAGTTCAGCCTGTTCCTACTCCTCTTTCAGTTAAGGAGGAGGATAATAGGAGGAATAGAGATGGAGGAAGGAGCCAGAATCTTATGTTATTTATTCGTGGGAATGCTATATCTGGGGTTCCTAGTATAATTGGGATTAATCAGTTTCCAAAACCTCCGATTATAATTGGTATGACTATGAAAAAAATTATTACAAAAGCATGGGAAGTTACAATTACGTTATAAATTTGGTCATCTCCAATTATAGACCCTGGTTGTCCTAACTCTAATCGAATTAAGATTCTTAATGATATTCCTATTATTATTGATCATGCTCCTAATATTAAGTATATTGTTCCAATGTCTTTGTGATTTGTTGAGAATATCCATCGCGGTAAAATGGCCGAAATAAGGTGATAAATTGTAAATTTATTAATGATTAAGTTCTTTTACTATTAGTCTTGTAGTTTATTTTAAAATTTCAAATTGCAAATTTGAGGAAAAGAAATTTAAGACTTAATTTGGAATTATTTTATACTTTGAAGGTATATAGTTTGAATAACTTAAAGTCTTAGATTATTGAGATGAGTAGGAAAATTGAGACAGCTTGAAATATTAATATGTAAATTAAGTTGTGTCTAGCTGATGCTCTTCATTTTGATGAGGTTGTGAATTTTAGAATTATTGTGTAAGACAATCGGAGATAGAAGAATAAATTAATTAAGGAGGATATAATTAAAAAAATTGAAATGGTTATAAATTGATTTATGATGATTGATAAAGCGGTTCATTTTATTATGAATCCGATTATTGGGGGTATTCCCCCTAAGGATAGGAGTATTAGAGTGATAAATAAATTGATTATATTTCTGTTTTCTTTTTTAAAATTAAGGAAATTTATTGAAAAGTAGTTAATGAAATTGATAGTTAGGAGGATAATAAATGAATAGATTAATAAATATGTTAATCAGAAATTTCTGTTAATTATTAATAGGGTGGATACTCAGGATAAGTGAGAAATAGATGAGAATGCTAAAATTTTTCGGATTGAAAATTGATTAAATCCTCCAAGGGAACCAATTGTGGCTCTTAGGATAATAAAGATGGAGATTAAGTTTGAAGTGAAGATGGATAAGATATATAATGGGATTATTTTTTGAATTGTTAGTAGAATGGAAAGAGAGCTATAGGATAGTCCTTCTCTAATTTGGGGTAATCATGAATGAAATGGGGACATACCTAGTTTAATTAATATTGAAATTATAATTATATTTGATAAAAATTTTATTGTTATAAGGTTAGTTGTTAAAATTAATGATGTTAGTAAGAAGATAGATGATGCTGTGGATTGAATTAGGAAATATGTTACAATTCTATTTATGGATATAGTGTTTTTTGAATGTATTATTGGAATAAATCTTATTATGTTGATTTCAAGGCATATTCAAAGAAAAAATATGGATGATGATGAAAAAGATATAATAACTGATGAAATAAGGAATCAGATATAAATTAGATTTGGGATTATTATTAATAAAGGAATTAATCATATTTGGGGTATGAACCCACTAGCTTAATTAGCTTACTTTATA